AATTCATTTTTCATGGAATCTGAGACGCCAAGATTGAAAGCATTTTAGATAACAAATCTAGCGATGCGTAGATTTTTGAATCAAACAAGTCTCAAGAACTCTTTCCCTACACTTGCTTCCATATGGAAAAAAGACAAAGTTTCTGTATGAACAAAACAGAATACACTTTTTTGATTATCTTGTCGATCAGGCGACACCCAGATTTGAACTGGGGAAAAAGGATTTGCAGTCCGCCGCCTTACCCCTCGGCCATGTCGCCAAAATGATACAAAAAAATGGATCAGAATATCCCTCCTCTCAAAAAAACCAACGTATACCTTTTCAGTCACAAAAGAAAAGTAAAAATTGAGGGACAAATAGCAACCGTTAACTAGAAATTCCGGAAGAATTCAGGAATCTTCATTTTTTAGAATCCTTCTCTATTTCCATTCTAGAAGGAACTGTTAATATATGTCAACTCCAGAATATCCATTTTCATTGTTACACATTATCTAATCAGGTATCTTCTATGTAATTCTAGATTACAGGGAATTTTCAATAAATTCTCGTACTTTCATTTTTTTTGCCAATTTTTCATTAAATAGATTGATGAATGAATAGAAAAATTAACACAACATATGCTGTCTCGAACAAATAGGACTGCAATAACGTAAGAAACATATATAGATAGCTATAGCTGAAGTTAGATCTATGAATGTTTCATAAATCCAAGTCTTTTTATGGACTGCAATCCTCCAATTCTAAAATAAAGGGTCAAAATATTTCTCTTCTTTGTGAATTCTCATTCTTTTTTGAACACTTGTAAAGGGTAAAGGGCTAAAAAAAATGGTATATTTTTTTCTGATTATTTTATTTTTTATATCTTTCTCTCATGGAGCCGAGCAAATCCCGACTTTATTTTTGGGATATCAATCGAATTGATATGTAATATCATACTATACTAATAGTATAAATAGAATTCATTTTTTTTAGATTGTTAAAAATACCCCGACCCGAAGTCTAGGTTAAATTTATCAATTTGTTTGCATTGAGATTACAAGTTCAATTCTATTTGTTTGTTTTGTTGCAAATTCGAATTGGAATATCCAATTTCCTCTTTTCATAATAGGTATTTCATAGACGTAGTTAGGTAAAATTTCATGTGATTCAGCAAAGTAAAAAGAAAATAAATTCCATTATTGCTAAATCAATTCATGTGATTCGATGAAGAATGACAGCAAATAATGGGATATTTTCTATAAAAATAAAGGGGGGAGGGGAATAAAAAATGCTTGGGGTTGGGAATGAAGGAATGTCTACACTACCCCGATTGAATCAAATACAATTTGAAGGATTTTGTAGATTCATTGATCGAGGCTTAACAGAAGAACTTTTAAAGTTTCCAAAAATTGAAGATACAGATCAAGAAATTGAATTTCATTTATTTGTGGAAACATATCAATTGGTAGAACCCTCAATAAAAGAAAAAGATGCTGTATATGAATCACTTACATATTCCTCTGAATTATATATATCCGCGGGATTAATGTGGAAAAACAGTCGGGATATCCACCAAGAACAAATTATTTTTATTGGAAACATTCCTCTAATGAATTCCCTGGGAACTTTTATAGTAAATGGAATATACAGAATTGTAATCAATCAAATATTGCAAAGCCCCGGTATCTATTATCGGTCAAAATTGGACCATAACGGAATTTCCGTGTATACTGGCACAATAATATCAGATTGGGGAGGAAGATTAGAGTTACAAATTGATAGAAAAGCAAGGATATGGGCTCGTGTAAGTAGGAAACAGAAAATATCTATTCTAGTTCTATCATCAGCTATGGGTTCGAATTTAAGCGAAATTCTTGAGAACGTTTGTTACCCCGAAATTTTCTTGTCTTTCCTCAAGGAGGAAAATGAAATAGGGTCAAAAGAAAATGCCATTTTGGAGTTTTATCGACAATTTGTTTGTGTAGGCGGAGATCCCCAATTTTCTGAATCTTTATGTATGGAATTACAAAATAAATTTTTTAAACAAAAATGTGAATTAGGAGAAATTGGTCGGCGAAATATGAACCGAAGGCTGAATATTGATATACCGGAGAACAATACATTTTTGTTACCGCGAGATATATTGACAGCTGCAGATCATTTGATTGGAATGAAATTTGGAATGGGTACACTTGACGATATGAATCATTTGAAAAATAAACGTATTCGTTCCGTAGGAGATCTCTTACAAGATCAATTTGGATTGGCTCTCGTTCGTTTAGAAAAGATAATTAGAGAAAGGATATGTGGAGCAATTAGATATAAATTGATCCCGACTCCTGAGAATTTAGTGCCTTCAACGCCATTAACAACCACTTATCAATCTTTTTTTGGATTACATCCATTATCTCAAGTTTTAGATCAAACCAATCCATTGACCCCAATAGTTCATGGAAGGAAATTGAGTTCTTTGGGTCCTGGAGGATTGACGGCGCGAACGGCTAGTTTTCGGATACGGGATATCCATCCTAGTCACTATGGACGCATTTGTCCTATTGACACCTCTGAAGGAATCAATGTCGGACTTATTGGATCCTTGGCAATTCACGCAAGGATTGGTCGTTGGGGGTCTATAGAAAGTCCATTTTATGAAATTTCTGAGAGATCAAAAAGAATACGAATGCTTTATTTATCACCAAGTAGAGATGAATACTATATGGTAGCGACGGGAAATTTTTTAGCACTTAATCGAGGTATTCAGGAGGAGCAGATTGTTCCAGCTCGATACCGTCAAGAATTTCTGACTATTGCATGGGAACAGGTTCATCTTCGAAGTATTTTGCCCTTCCAATATTTTTCTATTGGAGCTTCCCTCATTCCTTTTATCGAGCATAATGATGCGAATAGAGCTTTAATGAGCTCTAATATGCAACGTCAAGCAGTTCCTCTTTCTCGGTCCGAAAAGTGCATTGTTGGAACTGGATTGGAACGCCAAGTGGCCTTAGATTCGGGAGTTCCCGCTATAGCCAAACACGAGGGAAAGATCGTTTATAATGATACTGATAAGATTATTTTATTTGGAAGGGGGAATGCTCTAAGTATTCCATTAATTATATATCAACGTTCCAACAAAAATACTTGCATGCATCAAAAATCCCAGGTTCAGAAAGATAAATGCGTAAAAAAGGGACAAATTTTAGCAGATGGTGCTGCTACAGTTGGTGGTGAACTCGCTTTGGGAAAAAACGTATTAGTAGCTTATATGCCATGGGAAGGTTACAATTCTGAAGATGCTGTACTCATTAGTGAGCGTCTGGTCTCTGAAGATATTTATACTTCTTTTCACATACGGAAATATGAAATTCAGACTCATGTGACAAGCCATGGTCCTGAAAGAATCACTAATAAAATTCCACATCTAGAAGCCTATTTACTCCGAAATTTAGACAAAAATGGAATTGTAATTCTGGGATCTTGGGTAGAAACGGGCGATATTTTAGTGGGTAAATTAACGCCTCAAATGGCAGCAAAAGAATCCTCCTCTGCCCCCGAAGATAGATTATTACGAGCTATACTTGGGATTCAGCTATCCACCTCAAAGGAAACTTGTCTAAAATTACCTATAGGTGGTAGGGGCCGAGTTATTGATGTGAGATGGATCCACAACAAAGCGGGTTCTAGCTATAATCCAGAAACAATTCATATATATATTTCACAGAAACGGGAAATCAAAGTAGGTGATAAAGTGGCCGGGAGACATGGAAATAAAGGTATCGTTTCAAAGATTTTGTCTAGACAGGATATGCCTTATTTGCAAGATGGAAGACCCGTTGATATGGTCTTCAATCCATTAGGGGTCCCTTCTCGAATGAATGTAGGACAGATATTGGAATGTTCACTCGGGTTAGCTGGGAGTATGCTAAATAGACATTATCGAATAGCACCTTTTGATGAGAGATATGAACAAGAGGCTTCAAGAAAACTTGTGTTTTCTGAATTATATGAGGCCAGTAAACAAACATCGAATCCATGGATATTTGAACCCGAGTATCCGGGAAAGAGCAGAATATTTGATGGAAGAACAGGGAATTCTTTTGAACAGCCCGTTATAATAGGAAAGCCTTATATCTTGAAATTAATTCATCAAGTTGATGATAAAATACATGGACGTTCCAGTGGACATTATGCACTTGTTACACAACAACCCCTTAAAGGAAGGGCCAAACAAGGAGGACAACGGGTAGGCGAAATGGAGGTTTGGGCCCTCGAGGCATTCGGTGTTGCTCATATTTTACAAGAGATGCTGACTTATAAATCTGATCATATTAAAGGTCGTCAAGAAGTACTTCGAACTACAATTATTGGAGGAACAATACCGAAACCTGTGGATGCTCCAGAATCATTTCGATTGCTCGTTCGAGAACTACGATCTTTGGCTCTGGAACTGAATCATTTCCTTGTATCTGAGAAAGACTTTCAGATTCAAAGGAAGGAAGTTTAATTGGACTGAATCGGAAATTTTATTTTATGATTGATCAGTATAAACATCAATACCTTCGAATTGGATCAGTTTCTCCTGAACAAATAAGTGCTTGGGCAAAAAAAATCCTACCCAATGGAGAAACAGTTGGGGAGGTAACAAAATCCCATACTATTAATTATAAAACCAATAAGCCTGAAAAAGGTGGATTATTTTGTCAAAGAATTTTTGGGCCTATAAAAAGTGGAATTTGTGCTTGTGGAAATTATGGAGTAATCGGAGATAAAAAAGACCAACCAAAATTTTGTGAACAATGCGGAGTAGAATTTGTTGATTCTCGGATACGTAGATATCAAATGGGGTATATCAAATTAGCATGTCCTGTAACCCATGTGTGGTATTTGAAACGTCGTCCTAGTTATATCGCGAGCCTTTTAGATAAACCTCTTAAAGAATTAGAGGATCTAGTATACCGCGATGTGTGATTTGATAAAAATTATTATTGTACAGATTTCGAATGATAAACTGTCATTCCATTCAATTCAATTGGAATGTCCTATATCTGGCATGTCTCTTGGGATGAGTAACATGAAGCTCAGAATTCATGGGTGTATTGAATACTCCCCAATCAATACAATAAGGGAATTGGTCTATGGTCAATTCAGTAACAAATAACTATTTATACTGTATGTACCTTGTGAAAAAAAAAAAATACTTTTTTGTGGAATGAATTATTCCATCTCTTTTTTTTTTTTATTTGAAAAGAACTAAAATTATGTTCAAAGAATAAAATATATCATGATTGCAGAAGTTTATCTATCGCATATAGGCTTTAAGACATCGTGGCAGACCCGTCGAGGTGACGTCTTGACCTAAAAGATCAAACGGTATGATACATAGACAAAGAAATCTCTTATGAATTCGAGGATATTCCTTTGTTATTAAGAATTTCATTTTCGAGGATTCCTCGTTCGAAGGGAGGTAGACTACTCAAGAATTTTACATTAAAAAAGAAGAATGTATCAACGAAATGTTGCTTGGTCTTTATTGATAACTTGAGTAAAGAGTAAACCTTTTTTATTTTAGAGCGGAAACCCCTTTCTTTATCTTTAATTGTGTGCAAATACTTTAGCCGGATGAGAGGAAACCCTCATGTCCGATTTTCAAAGGGGGAGATCCATCTTATTGGATCCTATCCAAATTTTTCTTTTGCTAGGCCCGTAGTTAAAAAACCAACTTTCTTACGATTACGAGGTTCATTCGAATATGAAATGAAATCCTGGAAAGACAGTATCCCACTCTTTTTTGCTACTGAAGGTTTCGATACATTTCGAAATAGAGAAATTTCTAGTGGAGCGGGTGCTATACGAGAACAATTAGTTGATCTGGATTTAAGAATTATTATGGATTCTTCGTTGCTAGAATGGAAAGGATTAGGAGAAGGGGGGTCCACTGACAAATGGGAAGATCAAAAAGTTCGAAGAAGAAAGAATTTTTTGGTTCGACGCATGGAATTAGCTAAGCATTTTCTCCAAACAAATATAAAACCAGAATGGATGGTTTTATGTCTCTTACCAGTTCTTCCTCCCGAATTGAGACCAATTATTCAAATAGATGGCGGTAAACTAATGAGTTCGGATATTAATGAACTCTATAGAAGAGTTATCTATCGGAACAATAGTCTTATTAATCTATTAAGGAGATTTACACCAGGCGAATTAGTAATGTCTCAAGAAAAATTGGTACAAGAAGCCGTGGATATACTTCTTGATAATGGAATGCGCGGACAACCAATGAGGGACGGTCATAATAAAGTTTACAAATCCTTTTCCGATATAATTGCGGGCAAAGAGGGAAGATTTCGAGAGACTCTTCTTGGAAAACGAGTTGATTATTCGGGGCGTTCTGTTATTGTCGTAGGTCCATTACTTTCATTACATCGATGTGGATTGCCCGCCGAAATAGCAATAGAGCTATTTCAGACATTTCTAATTCATGGATTAATTCGAAACCATGTTGCTTCGAACATAGGAGTTGCTAAGAGTCAAATCCGGGAAAAAGAACCAATTGTATGGGAAATACTTGAAGAAGTTATGCGGGGGCATCCAGTATTGCTGAATAGAGCGCCTACTTTGCATAGATTGGGCATACAGGCATTTGAACCCATTTTAGTAGAAGGACGTGCTATTTGTTTACATCCATTGGTGTGTAAGGGATTCAACGCAGACTTTGATGGGGATCAAATGGCTGTTCATGTGCCTTTATCTTTGGAGGCTCAAGCAGAAGCTCGTTTCCTTATGTTTTCTAATACGAATCTCTTGTCTCCGGCTATGGGGGATCCCATTTGTGTACCAACTCAAGATATGCTTATTGGACTTTATGTATTAACTAGCGGAAATCGTCGAGGTATTTGTGCAAACAGGTATAATTGGTTTAATTACAGAAATTCTCAAAATGACAAAATGAGCAATAATAACTTTAAGAACTTGAAGTATATGAAAAAAAAAGAACCCTTTTTTTGCAATTCCTATGATGCAATTGGAGCTTATCGACAGAAAAAAATAAATTTAGATAGTCCTTTTTGGCTCCGGTGGCGAATAGATCAATGCATTATGTCTTCAAGAGAAGTTCCTATCGAAGTTCACTATGAATCTTTTGGTACCTATTATGAGATTTATGGGGATTATTTAGTAATAAGAAGGATAAAAAAAGAAATTCCTTGTATATACATTCGAACCACTATTGGTCATATTTTTTTTTATCGAGAAATCGAAGAAGCTATACAAGGTTTTTCTCGAGCCGATTCAGATGGTATCTAATGATATAGATGGTTAGTGTTGGTATCCACGCTAAGTAAATTTATGATACTGGTGTAAATTAAGGTCAACTAGCATCTTTTCAATTTTCTACGTGAATAAACATAAAGAAAAGGGAGTTTTCCAATCATTCACTCAAATCCATTGTCGTCGAACCGAATACCACTGAGTGGAATATGGAGGTACTTATGGAAGAACGGGCCAATCTAGTCTTTCACAATAACGTGATAGGTGGAACTGCCATTAAACGACTTATTAGCAGATTAATAGATCATTTCGGAATGGCATATACATCACACATCCTGGATCAAGTAAAGACTCTAGGATTCCATCAAGCTACTGCTACATCTATTTCATTAGGAATTGATGATCTTTTAACAATACCTTCTAAAAGATGGCTAGTCCAAGATGCTGAACAAGAAAGTTCCGTTTTGGAAAAACATAATCATTATGGGAATGTCCATGCGGTAGAAAAATTACGCCAATCCATTGAAATATGGTATGCTACAAGCGAATATTTGCGACAACAAATGAATCCCAATTTTAGGATGACTGACCCCTTTAATCCAGTTTATATAATGTCTTTTTCAGGAGCTAGAGGAAATGCATCTCAAGTACACCAATTAGTCGGAATGAGAGGATTAATGTCAGATCCACAAGGACAAATGATTGATTTACCCATTCAAAGCAATTTACGTGAAGGACTGTCTTTAACAGAATATATAATTTCTTGCTACGGAGCCCGTAAAGGGGTTGTAGATACTGCTGTACGAACAGCAGATGCTGGATATCTTACACGTCGACTTGTTGAAGTGGTTCAACACATTGTTGTACGGCGAACAGATTGCGGTACCATCCGTGGGATTTCTGTAAATCCCCGAAATGGAATGATGCCAGAAAGAATTTTGCTACAAACATTAATTGGTCGTGTAGTAGCAGACAATATATATATAGGTTCACGGTGCATTGTCGTTAGAAATCAAGATATTGGAATTGGACTTATCAATCGATTCATAACTTTTCAAACACAACCAATATTTATTAGAACCCCCTTTACCTGTAGGCATACGTCTTGGATCTGCCGATTGTGTTATGGGCGGAGTCCTATTCATGGGGACCTGGTAGAATTGGGAGAAGCTGTAGGGATTATTGCTGGTCAATCTATTGGAGAACCGGGAACTCAACTAACATTAAGAACTTTTCATACTGGTGGAGTATTCACGGGGGGTACTGCTGAATATGTGCGAGCCCCCTCGAATGGAAAGATAAAATTGAATGAGGATTTAGTTCACCCTACACGTACACGTCATGGATATCCTGCTTTTATATGTAATATAGACTTGTATGTAACTATTGAAAGTGACGATATTATACATAACGTCATTATTCCAGCAAAAAGTTTTCTATTAGTTCAAAATGATCAATATGTAAAATCAGAACAAGTGATTGCGGAGATCCGCGCGGGAACATATACTTTTAATTTGAAAGAGAGGGTTCGAAAACATATTTATTCTGACTCAGAAGGGGAAATGCATTGGAGTACCGATGTGTACCATGCATCAGAATTTATCTCTAGTAATGTACATATCTTACCAAAAACAAGTCATTTATGGATATTGTCAGGAAAGTCGTGCAGGTCTAATACAATCCATTTTTTACTTCGCAAGGATCAAGATCAAATTACCATGGATTCACTTTCGAATCTTTTAGAAAGGAATGATCAAGAAAAACATAAATTATTTCGTTTCAATACTTTTGGTACAAAAGAAAAGGGGATTAGCGATTATTCAATATTTAATCAAATCATATATACGGATGATTCTTATTTAATGTATCCCCCTATTTTTCACGATACTTTTTATTTCTTGGCGAAAAGGCGAAGAAATAGATTTCTTATTCCATTTCAATCGATTCAAGAACGAAAGAACGAACTAATGTCCCCTTCCGGTGTCTCCATTGAAATACCTATCAATGGTATTTTTAATAGAAATAGTATTTTTGCTTATTTCGATGATCCTCAATACAGAAGACATAGTTCAGGAATTACTAAATATAGAACTATAGGAATTCATTCCATTTTTCAAAAAGAACATTTCATTGAGTATCGAGGAATCAAAGAATTAAAGCCAAAATATAAAATTCAAGTAGATCCATTTTTTTTGATTCCCGAAGAAGTGCATATTTTACCCAAATCTTCTTCCCTAATGGTACGGAATAATAGTCTTGTTGGAATAGGAACACCAATCACTTTCAATATAAGAAGTCGAGTAGGCGGATTAGTCCGATTAGAAAAGAAAAAAAAAAAAATAGAATTAAAAATATTTTCTGGAAATATCCATTTTCCCGGAGAGATTGATAAGATATCAAGACACAGTCCCATCTTGATACCACCCGGAACGGTAAAAAAAAAAAAATGCAAGGAATCAAAAAAAATTAAAACTTGGATCTATGTCCAATGGATCGCAACTACCCCCACCAAAAAGAAAAAAAAGAAAACAAAATATTTTGTTTTGGTTCGACCTGTAATTGAAATACCGGACAGTATCAATTTTGTAAAACTTTTTCCCCAAGATCTATTCCAGGAAAAGGATAATCTGGAACTAAAAGTTGTCAAGTATATTTATGGAAATGGAAAATCCATTCGGGGAATTTCCGACACAAGGATTCCATTAGTTCGGACTTGTTTAGTCTTCAATTGGGATGACGGCAAAAAAAGTTCTTCAATTGAGGAGGCCCCCGCTTCCTTTATTGAAGTAAGTACAAATGGTTTGATTGAGTATTTTCTAAGAGTTGACTTAGTAAAATCGAATACTTCATATATCAGAAAAAGAAATGACCCATCTGGTTTAGGATTGATTGGGGATAATAAATCGGATCGAATCAATCCATTTTTTTCTATTCATTCCAAGGGAAAAATTCAACAATCACTTAGCCAAAATCACGGAACTATTCGTATGTTGTTGAATAGAAATAAAGAATCCCGATCTTGGATAATTTTGTCATCATCTAATTGTTTTCAAATGAGACCATTCAACAATGTAAAATATCACAATGGGATAAAAAAAGATCCTATAATTTCAATTAATAATAAGAATTCGTTCGGCCCTTTAGGAATAGCCCTTCAAGTTGCGAATTTTGATTCACTTTATCATTTAATAACTCATAATCAGATCTCAATAATTAAAAATTTGCAACTTGACAAATTAACGGAAATTTTTCAAGTAATGAAATATTATTTAATGGACGAAAATGAGAAAATTTTTAAACCCGATCTATACAGTAATATCGTTTTGAATCCATTCCATTTGAATTGGTTTTTTCTCCATCATTTTTCTTGTGAAAAAACGTTTACAATAATAAGTCTTGGACAATTTATTTGTGAAAATATATGTATAGCTCAAATGCAAAATGGACCACACCAAAAACTAAAATCGGGTCAAGTTATAACAGTTCAAATGGATTCTGTAATAATAAGATCGGCTAATCCTTATTTGGCGACTCCAGAAGCAACCATTCACGGCCATTATGGGCAGATACGTTCTCAAGGAGATATTTTAGTTACATTCATATATGAAAAATCGAGATCCAGTGATATAACACAAGGTCTTCCAAAAGTGGAACAGATATTCGAAATACGTTCGATTTATTCAATATCCATGAATCTAGAAAAAAGAATTGATGCTTGGAACGAGTGTATAACAAAAATTCTCGGCATTCCTTGGGGATTCTTGATTGGTGCTGAGTTAACTATAGCTCAAAGTCGTATTTCTTTGGTTAATAAAATCCAAAAGGTTTATCGATCCCAGGGAGTACACATCGATAATAGACATATCGAGATTATTGTGCGTCAAATAACATCCAAAGTCTTGGTTTCAGAAGATGGAATGTCTAATGTATTTTTACCTGGCGAACTAATTGGATTATTGCGAGCAGAACGAACGGGGCGTGCCTTAGAAGAAGCAATTTGTTACCGAGCTTTATTATTGGGAGTAACAAAAAAATCTCTGAATACTCAAAGTTTCATATCCGAAGCGAGTTTTCAAGAAACTGCTAGAGTTTTAGCAAAAGCCGCTCTTCGGGGTCGTATTGATTGGTTGAAAGGTCTTAAAGAGAATGTTGTTTTAGCGGGAATGGTACCCGTTGGTACCGGATTCAAAAGAATAATGCACCGTTCACGGTCAAGGCAACATAACAAGATTACCGGGAAAAAAAAATTATTCGAAGTAGAAATTAGAAATCTTTTGTTCCATCACAGAAAATTATTTGATTTTTCTCATTTCAAAGAATTTATGTGATACATTCGAAATATAGGATTCAATGCTTCCTAAAAGCAGATTCGACTCATCCCCTGAAATCTTTAAATGCAGTCATTTGATTTGATAATTAAAGTATAATAAAAAATAATAACAAATAGAAATCAAAGAATGGCCTGATTCTATATTAACGGCCGATCGTCTATAAAAGAGAAGGTTCCATCGGAACAATTATTTATTGCTATTTCAGGATACTCGGTCTCTCTTTTTTTTTTTCAATTTTTTTTTTTTAAACAAAGTGTGGGGATAAATGACAAAAAGATATTGGAACATAACTTTTCAAGAGATGTTGGAAGCTGGGGTTCATTTGGGCCATGATACTAGGAAATGGAATCCTCGAATGGCACCTTTTATATCGGCAAAACGTAAAGGTATTCATATTACAAATCTTACTAAAACTGCTCGTTTTTTATCAGAAGCTTGTGATTTGGCTTTTTATGCAGCAAGCAAAGGAAAAGAATTTTTAATTGTTGGTACAAAAAAAAAAGCAGCCGATTCAGTAACACGGGCTGCAATAAGAGCTCGATGTCATTATGTTAATAAAAAATGGCTCGGAGGTATGTTAACGAATTGGTATACTACAGAAACGAGACTTCGTAAGTTCAGGGACTTGAGAACGGAGCAAAAGACGGGGAGACTGAACTCTCTTCCAAAAAGAAATGCCGCTATGTTGAAGAGACAATTATCTCATTTGGAAACATATCTAGGCGGTATCAAATATATGACAGGGTTACCTGATATTGTAATAATCGTTGATCAGCAAGAAGAATATACGGCTCTTCAAGAATGTATCACTTTGGGAATTCCAACGATTTGTTTAATCGATACAAATTGTGACCCAGATCTTGCAGATTTTTCGATTCCGGCTAATGATGATGGTATAGATTCCATCCGATTCATTCTTAACAAATTAGTTTTTGCAATTTGTGAGGGTCGTTCTAGCTAGATACGAAATTATTGATTAATAATAAGAGAAATCAATTTTTAGATTTGGTTGGGCGGTCATAGATTTTTGGAATTGGTTATTATAGCATTTCAAAATTGTGGAAAAAGAAATATTTTTTGATTAGTAGGTATTCAAAATCGAAAATCAAAGTAAAATAAGGAAATGGTTGAATCAAAATAATTCCCTTTCAAGTTATCTTTTTTTATTTTAGAGGGCAGGGCAATATGAATGTTCTATTATGTTACATCAACACATTAAACAGATTCTATGATATATCTGCTGTGGAAGTAGGTCAACATTTCTATTGGCAAATAGGGGATTTTCAAGTGCATGCTCAAGTACTTATTACCTCTTGGGTTGTAATTGCTATCTTATTAATTTCAACCATTTTAGTTGTTAGAAATCCGCAAACTATTCCCACGTCTGGTCAGAATTTCTTTGAATATGTCCTTGAATTCATTCGAGACGTGAGCAAAACTCAGATTGGAGAAGAATATGGTCCATGGGTTCCGTTTATTGGAACTCTGTTTCTATTTATTTTTGTTTCGAATTGGTCAGGGGCCCTTTTGCCTTGGAAAATTATAAAGTTACCTCATGGAGAGTTAGCTGCACCCACAAATGATATAAATACTACTGTTGCATTAGCTTTACTTACGTCAGTAGCCTATTTCTATGCGGGTATTTCAAAAAAAGGATTGGCCTATTTTGGTAAATACATCCAACCAACGCCAATCCTTTTACCGATTAACATCTTAGAAGATTTCACAAAACCCTTATCGCTTAGTTTTCGACTTTTCGGAAATATATTAGCGGATGAATTAGTAGTTGTTGTTCTTGTTTCGTTAGTACCTTTAGTAGTTCCTATCCCTGTTATGTTCCTTGGATTATTTACAAGCGGTATTCAAGCTCTTATTTTCGCTACTTTAGCTGCGGCGTATATAGGTGAATCCATGGAAGGGCATCATTGACTAGTTATCAAAATAGGATTTTTTAGACCCCGACTGGCTCGCGATAATCTACTTAAGGAACATAAATAAAAAAATCCAAAGAAATTTGGAAAAGTTTTGATAACAATCAAAAAGTATAAATAAAATTAAAATAATTACCAGGGAATTAAACAAAAAATAGAGATTCAATTAAAAAAAAGGGTGAGGGGGTCGAACTAGGCGTATATATAATCTAATCGTTATAAGACAGCTGGGGATTTCCAAGAATGATTCTCGAATACGATTGAATCGAAGATACAACGAATTGGTTTACGGTATGGAACAAACACATGTATATGTCATAGTAGATATTCATTAGTTATATATGACTATCTAAATTTGTCCTGCTACTACTCTAAATTTAGGTAGGGATTCAAAAAAAAGAGCCCTTCCATCTCTTGTAATTGTGAATTGAATATAAAATGACTAGAAAAATGAAATCAAAGAAAAAGAAAGGTTTATCTTAAATGTAAGATAAGACCCAAAATTGTATGTATTCACAAAAAACTACAAGGGTAGAAACGAAAAAAGTAAATATCGAAGTAATTGAGATAATTCAATCAAAATTCTTCAGTTTGAAATTTTGAATTACACTTCGACTAGATAAAGATAAATATGACGAATGAAATAATTAAGTCATATATTTTTTGTTGATTATATTATTAACTATTTCTTTATTTTATTTGGAATAGGAGAAACTTATCATGAATCCACTGATTGCTGCTGCTTCTGTTATCGCTGCTGGGTTGGCCGTCGGGCTTGCTTCTATTGGACCTGGAGTTGGTCAAGGCACAGCTGCAGGGCAAGCTGTAGAAGGGATTGCGAGACAACCGGAAGCAGAGGACAAAATACGGGGTACTTTATTACTTAGTCTGGCTTTTATGGAAGCTTTAACTATTTATGGGCTGGTTGTAGCATTAGCGCTTTTATTTGCCAATCCTTTTGTTTAATATTTATTAAATATAATACATATTGTTTTTTTCCATGGATTTTCGTTGCTGCTCTTGCTAATTCTATTTCGATTTTACTCCTACAATTTTTTTTCATTCGAATTAACATACTGATTTATTTGCCTTCTTCCGTCCCTTTCTTCCGTCCCTTTCTTTAGTCCAAGGACCCCCCTTTTTATTTAGAAAGTGTTGAAAACAACTAAGTATTTTTCAATTTACATAAGAACTAGTATTTACTTCTAAGAAGTATGATTCTTATAGGGAATCTTTCAATTGACTAACTAATTCAAAATATAGAATCGAATAGTCTTCTTAGTATCTTTTTATTCTTAGCTAATATTTATTATTAGTAAGAATAAAAATAGAATAAGTCAATATATTCATATTAAATAATTCGATTATAGAATAAACTATCATATACAAAAACGAATAAAAAAAACTTGGAATCGTAGAAAGAAAATTAGTCTATCCATAAGAGGAGATGCGATCATATGAAAAATATAACCGATTCTTTTCTTTGCTTCATTTCC